ATTTTTTATAGTTTGAATAGTTTAATTTAAATTTATTTTACATATAAATTATAGTATGAATTTTTAATTATTTTAATAATTTTTAAAAATTTAATTTAATAGTAATTAATATTAAAAATTTAAGAAATTAAGATTTAGTAATATTTAATAATTATTAACAAATTTTGTGCCAGCAGTTGCGGTTAAACAAAAAATAATTTAAATTTTATCAGTATTAAATAATAAATATAATTTTTGAAAGTAAATAATTAATTATTAGGTGAAATTTTAATTAATTAAAATTTTAATTTAAATATATGATTTAATAAATTTTTTTAAAAAACTAGGATTAGATACCCTATTATTTAAAATTAATATTAAAATACTAAAATATTATATAATTATTTATAAAAACTTAAATAATTTGGCGGTATTTTAGTTCATTTAGAGGAATCTGTTTAATAATTGATAATCCACGAATAAATTTACTTAATTTATAAATTTTGTATATCGTTGTTAAAAAAATATTTTTTTATAAAAATAATATTTTAAAATTTTAAATAAAATTAATTCAGATCAAGATGCAGATTATAATTAAGAATATAATGGATTACAATAAGAAAAAATTAAATGAATTATATTTTGAAAAAAATATTTGAAGGTGGATTTAAATGTAATTTTATTTAATTTAATAAAATGATTAATAATTAAAATATGTACATATTGCCCGTCGCTTTCATAAAAAATTGAAATAAGTCGTAACAAAGTAGGGATACTGGAAAGTGTTCCTAGAATGAACAAATTAGAGCTTGGAAAAGTATTTCATTTACATTGAAAAGATATTAAATTTAATTAATTTGAGGGGAAAAATTAATAAAAAAAAAATAATAGAAGAAATTTTAGATAGGATGCTTATATGGGGGTTTAAGTATTTTTGAAGAAATAATTTAAAAATTTATAGTGAAGTAGTATTGTGAAAGAATTTTGAAATATATGAAAATAAATTTATATTAAAGTATATTTTATTTATAGTATCTTGTGTATCAGAGTTTATTAATAAAATTTTTTAGGTAAAGTTTCTCGAATTTTAAAGGGCTAATTAATTAAAAAAGTTAATGTTGAATAATTATTTTTAATAATTAATTAGAAATGAGATGTTAATCGTTTTAAAATATATCTAGTTTTTTTAAAAATAAATTTAATTTAGAATATTAAAGATAATTTTTTATTTTTTTTAAAAAATTAAGATTAATATTTAATATTTTAAGGGATAAGCTTTAAAATAAATTTTTATAATTAATATATTGGGGTAATTAAAATTTTAAAATTTATATTGTTAATAAAAAATAATTTTTAATAAAAATAATTTAGTTAAAATGATAAAATTAGTATATTTTAATAAGTAATATAATTATAAGTAAAAATAAAATTATAATAAGGAATTCGGCAAAAATTTATATTCACTTGTTTATCAAAAACATGTCTTTTTGTAAATAATTTAAAGTCTAGTCTGCCCACTGAAAAATTAAAGGGCTGCAGTATTTTGACTGTACAAAGGTAGCATAATCATTTGTCTCTTAATTGGTGACTTGTATGAAAGATTGGATGAAATATATACTGTCTCATTATAATTAATAAAATTTAATTTTTTAGTTAAAAAGCTAAGATGATTTTAAAAGACGAGAAGACCCTATAGAGTTTGATAATTATTATTATATTAGGGTAATGTAAAATTTTAAATTAAGATAATGATAATTATTTTGTTGGGGTGACAAAAAAATAAAATAAACTTTTTTTAAATAATTTACATATATAAATGAATAAATGATCCATTTTTAATGATTAAAAGAAAAAATTACCTTAGGGATAACAGCGTAATTTTTTTTTTTAGGTCTAATAAGAAAAAGAGTTTGCGACCTCGATGTTGGATTAAGATAAAATTTAAATGCAAAAGTTTAAAATTTTGATCTGTTCGATCATTAAAATCTTACATGATCTGAGTTCAAACCGGTGTAAGCCAGGTTGGTTTCTATCTTTAAATAAATAAAATATTTTAGTACGAAAGGATCAAATATTTGAAATAATTTTTTATACATGAATATTAATAAATATTTTAAACTATTTTGGCAGAAAAAATGTAATGATTTTAGAAGTCATAAATATATATGATTAAATATATATGTAGTAAATGATAATAAGTGATATTATAATATTTATTATGAGAATATTGATTATGATTATTGGAGTTTTAGTAGGGGTAGCTTTTTTAACTTTATTAGAGCGGAAGGTTTTAGGTTATATTCAGATTCGAAAAGGTCCTAATAAAGTTGGGTTTATAGGGATTTTACAGCCTTTTGCTGATGGTATTAAATTATTTACTAAGGAACAAACTTTCCCTAATTATTCAAATTATATTTCTTATTATTTTTCTCCTGTTGTTAGATTTGTGCTTTCTTTAATAGTTTGAATATTAATTCCTTATTATTTTAATATAATTAGATTTAATTTAGGATTTTTATTTTTTTTATGTTGTACTAGAATGGGGGTTTATACAGTTATAATTGCTGGGTGATCTTCTAATTCTAATTATACTTTATTAGGGGGTTTACGAGCTGTTGCTCAAACTATTTCTTATGAGGTTAGTTTATCTTTAATTATATTATCAAGAATTATAATAATTATGGATTTTAATTTGATAAAATTTTTTGATTATCAGGAAGTAATTTGATTTGTTTTTTTTATAATTCCTTTAGGATTAAGATGATTATCTTCAAGATTAGCTGAAACTAATCGTACTCCTTTTGATTTTGCGGAAGGTGAAAGAGAATTGGTAAGAGGGTTTAATTTAGAATATAGAAGAGGAGGATTTGCTTTGATTTTCTTAGCTGAATATTCAAGAATTTTATTTATAAGAATATTATTTATTTTAGTTTATGTAGGAGGATATAGATTAAGATTAATGTTTTATTTTAAATTAGTAATTATTTCTTTTATTTTTATTTGGGTTCGTGGGACATTACCTCGGTATCGTTATGATAAATTAATATATTTGTCGTGAAAAAGATATTTACCTTTATCTTTAAATTTTTTATTATTTTTTATTGGGTTAAAAATTTTTTTAATATAAATAATTTTTTTAGTATAAATTAATAGAATAAAAATATTCTTTCTTAAGTTTTCAAAACAAATGCTTTAACAAGCTCATTAATTAATCAAAAATTAGATTATCTCAATATTTTCTAATTAAAGGATTAATTAAGTAATAAGAAAAATAAATAATTGATAATAATTGACCTGTAAAAATATAAGGATCTTCAACAGGTCGTGCACCAATTCAGGTTAAAAGGCAAATAGTTATTATTATAATTCAAAATAGAATTTGATTAAGAGGGTAAAATTGAAGACCTTGAATTTTTTTATTAAAAGTAAAAGGTAAAATGGCTAGAATAAGAATGGATAAAATTAATGCAATTACACCTCCTAATTTATTAGGGATAGAACGTAAAATAGCGTAAGCAAATAAAAAATATCATTCAGGTTGAATGTGAATTGGAGTAACTAGAGGATTAGCAGGAATAAAGTTATCAGGATCTCCTAAAAGATAGGGGTTGGATAAGATTAAAATTGATAAAATAAAAGTTAAAATAATAAATCCAATTAAATCTTTAAAAGTAAAATAAGGATGAAAAGGAATTTTATCATAGTTTCTATTTAAACCTAAAGGATTATTAGATCCTGTTTGATGTAGGAATAAAAGGTGAATCATTGTTAATATTAAAATAATAAATGGAAATAAAAAATGAAATGAATAAAATCGAGTTAAAGTAGCATTATCGATAGCAAATCCTCCTCAAATTCAATTAACTAAGGTTGTTCCTAAGTATGGAATAGCGGAAAGAAGATTAGTAATTACAGTAGCTCCTCAAAAAGATATTTGACCTCAAGGAAGAACATACCCTATAAAAGCTGTAGCTATTAGTATAAATAAAATAATAATACCAATTATTCATGTGTAAAAAAAATTGAAAGATTCATAATAGATTCCTCGTCCAATATGAAGATAAATACAAATAAAAAATAGAGATGCTCCATTAGCATGGAGAGTACGAATTAATCATCCATAGTTAACATTTCGACAAATATAATTAACTCTATAGAAAGCTAATTCAATATTAGCAGTGTAATATATTGATAAAAATAATCCAGTAATAATTTGGATAATTAAACAAAGGGCTAATAAAGAACCAAAATTTCATCATGATGAGATATTTGAGGGAGTAGGTAAATCAATCAAAGAATTATTAATAATTTTAATTAAAGGATGAGATTTACGAATTAGATAAAAGTTATTTTTCATTAGTATTTAAAAGATCGAAGAGGGCCATAAAAAATATTGGTAATTTTTACTACTGCAATTAAAACAATAAATAAATAAATAATTATTATAATTATTAAAAAAAAAATTTGGTTATTATATAATTTAGAAATATTGATTTTATTTTCGTTATTAAAAAAAATAAATCAATTGAAAAAATTATTTATTTCATTATTAAAATAAAAATTTAGTCAATTTAAGTTTAATTTATAAAGAAATCTAAAAAAAAAAATTAATATTAAAGATAAAATAATAGAATTTTTAAATAAAATATTAAAATTAAATAATTCATTAGAAGCAATACTAGAGACATAAATAAATAGAACTAATAATCCTCCTATAAAAACTAAAAATAAGATATAAGAAAATCAGTATGTATAATTAATCATTCCTAAAATTAGACATGTTAATAAAGTTTGGGTTAAAATTGATAATCCTATTGAAATAGGATGATTTAAGAAGTATATAATGAAAGATAATAAGATTATAAATAAAGAAATAAATATTTTGATTATACAAAGAATATTTTATATAAAATAATAATTTTGGAGATTATAGATAAAGAATTTCTTTTTCTTTGAAGTTTTTAAAATAAAAATTTATTTTTGGTTTACAAGACCAATGTTTTATTTTAAACTATAAAAACTAATGATAATTTTAAATTTAGTATTAGTAGTAATAGTAATATTTGTATTTGGAAATTTGATTTTTGTTTCAAAACATAAACATTTATTAATTGTTTTATTAAGATTAGAATTTATTGTTTTAAGAATTTTTTTTTTAATAATGATAATATTAAATTTTAGAGAATATGATATATATATATTAATAGTTTTTTTATTATTTTCTGTATGTGAAGGAGCTTTAGGGTTATCTATTTTAGTTTCAATAATTCGAACTCATGGAAATGATTATTTTCAAAGATTTAATTTATTATAAATGATAAAATTTTTATTTATATTATTATTTATAATTCCTTTATGTTTTTTTAAAAATATATTTTGAATGGTTCAAATAATATTATTGTTAATAATATTTATATTTATAAATTTATCAATTGATATTAATATATTTAGAAATTTAGGCTATTCTATGAGATGTGATTTAATTTCTTATGGTTTAATTTTGTTAAGAATTTGAATTTGCATATTAATAATTATAGCAAGAGAAAGATTATATAAAAATAATTTTTATAGAAATTTTTTTTTATTAAATATTTTATTATTAATAATAATATTATATATAGTTTTTAGAGCTATAAATTTATTTATATTTTATTTTTTTTTTGAGGGAAGATTAATTCCAACTTTAATATTAATTATTGGTTGAGGTTATCAGCCAGAACGAGTTCAAGCAGGAATATATTTATTAATATACACATTATTTGTTTCTTTACCTATACTGATAGGAATTTTTTTTATTTTCAGAGACTTAAATTATATAATTATCTATTTTTATAAGTTTTTTGAAATAAATTATTTTTTATTATATTTATCTATAATTTTAGCTTTTTTAGTAAAAATACCTATATATTTTGTTCATTTATGACTTCCAAAAGCACATGTAGAAGCACCAGTATCAGGTTCAATAATTTTAGCTGGTATTATATTAAAGCTAGGAGGATATGGACTTTTACGAGTTATAATTCTTTTTCAAAAATTAGGGATAAAGTTTAATTTTATTTGGATTATTATTAGTTTATTAGGGGGGTTTTATATTAGATTAAATTGTTTTTGTCAAACAGATATAAAATCATTGATTGCTTACTCCTCAGTAGCCCATATAAGTTTAGTAATTTGTGGTATTATAACTATAAATTATTGAGGAATAATAGGTTCTTATATTATAATAATTGGGCATGGATTATGTTCTTCTGGAATATTTTGTTTAGCTAATATTAATTATGAACGTATTCATAGACGAAGATTATTTATAAATAAAGGTATGATAAATTTTATACCTTCTATAAGATTATGATGATTTTTATTAATATCTTCAAATATAGCAGCTCCTCCCTCAATAAATTTATTAGGGGAAATTAGATTATTGAATAGAGTAGTAAGATGATCTTGAATAACTATAATTTTGCTAGTTTTAATTTCTTTTTTTAGAGCTGGGTATAGATTATATTTATATTCTTATACCCAACATGGGAAATTTAATATAAGAATTTATAGATTTTATACTGGGGTATCACGAGAATATTTAATATTGATATTACATTGAATTCCTTTAAATATTTTAGTTTTAAAAATTGATTATTTTTTTGTTTGATTTTATTTAAATAATTTAATAAAAATATTGATTTGTGGAATCAAAAATATGAAATTTTCATTTTAAATCATTAAAAAAATATATTCAATTTGTTTTGTAAGTTTTTTTTTTTTATTTTTTTTTAGAATAATTATATATATATATGTTATGTATTTTATCATAGATAATAAGGTTTTATTTTTAGAATGGGAAATTATTTCATTTAATTCAATAAGAATTGTTATATCTATTTTATTAGATTGAATATCTTTATTATTTTTAATATTTGTATCTTTAATTTCTTCTGCGGTAATTTTTTATAGAAAAAGATATATACATTCTGAGTTAAATTTAAATCGTTTTATTATATTAGTTTTGTTATTTGTATTTTCAATAGTTTTATTGATTATTAGACCAAACATAATTAGAATTTTTTTAGGTTGAGATGGATTAGGATTAGTTTCATATTGTTTAGTAATTTATTATCAAAATATTAAATCTTATAATGCTGGGATATTAACAGCTTTATCAAATCGAGTAGGGGATGTAATAATTTTAATGGTTATTGCTTGAATAATAAATTATGGGAGATGAAATTATATTTTTTATTTAAATTTTATAAATAATGATTTTTCCATAAAAGTTATTGGAATTTTATTAATTATTGCTGCTATAACTAAAAGAGCTCAGATTCCTTTTAGATCATGGTTACCTGCAGCAATGGCTGCTCCTACTCCAGTTTCTGCTTTAGTTCATTCTTCAACATTAGTAACGGCAGGGGTATATTTATTAATTCGATTTAATATATTATTATTAGATATAATATTTTTTAAGATTTTATTAGTATTATCAAGATTAACAATATTTATAGCTGGGNTTTCAGCTAATTATGAATTTGATTTAAAAAAAATTATTGCTTTATCAACTTTAAGACAGTTAGGTTTAATAATAAGAATTTTAAGAATGGGATTACCTGATTTAGCGTTTTTTCATTTATTGACACATGCTATATTTAAGGCTTTATTATTTATATGTGCGGGGGTTATTATTCATATGATAAGAGATATGCAAGATATTCGTTATATAGGGGGTTTAGTTAATTATATTCCTTTAACTACTTTATGTTTGAATATTTCGAATTTAGCATTATGTGGAATGCCTTTTTTAGCAGGTTTTTATTCTAAAGATTTAATTTTAGATATGATTAGAATAAGAAATTTAAATATTATGATTTTTTTATTATATTATATTTCTACGGGATTAACTGTTTTTTATACTATTCGTTTATTATTTTATTTAATAATTAATGATTTTAATTTAATAGTTGTTTATAATTTATATGATGAAGATTATATTATATTAAAAAGAATATTTATATTATTGTTTATAAGATTAGTGGTAGGAAGATCTTTAAGATGATTAATTTTTAAATATCCTTATATAATTTTTTTGCCTTTAAATATAAAAATAATAGTAATTTATGTAAGATTATTAGGATTTTTTTTAGGTTATATAGTAAGAAATATAAAGATTTATTCTAAAAATAAGTTTTTATTAACTTATAATTTAAGAAATTTTTTAAGAATAATATGATTTATACCGAATTTATCAACTTATGGTTTAAATTATTATTTTTTAAAATTTGGTCAGAATATTATGAAAAATATTGATATGGGGTGAAGAGAAATTTATAGAGGGTATAGAATGTACAATATTATAAAAAAGTATTCTATTTTTTATAATATTATACAATTAAATAATTTTAAAATTTATTTATTTAGATTTATTTTATGAATATTAATAATATACATTATTTTATTTTAAGAAAAATTTAAATAGCTTATATTTAGAGCATAATATTGAAGATATTAAGGAAATTATTAAATTTTTAAATATTTTTTTAAAAAATTATTTATAAAAAAGTTATTTTATTTTTACAATGAAAATGTAATGTTTTTAATAAACTATATAAATTTAAGAAAGATAAAGAAATATTAATGATTATTAATCACTAAATATTAAGTTAGCAGCTTAATTTATTATATTTCTAATTGGAATTTGAATTCATTAATATCATTAACAGTGATATACCTCTATTTTGGTTTCAATTAATAAATAAGGAGTAATTAACTCTATCTTTTAAGTCGAAATTAAATGCAATATTGCTTCTTATTTAAGATAAATTAAAATTAATATTTTTTGAATGCAAATCAAATGTTTTAAATAAACTATAATCCTAATTTGTTCAGTTTAGTATATTTTGATTTCATTCATGGTAAAGTCCAATTAGTAAAATAAAAATAAAAAAAAATCTAATTTTTATTATTGTGAAAAAATTTACTAGATAGAAAGAGTAGATTAAGGGAAAAATTAAAGCAATTTCAATATCAAAAATTAAAAAAATTACTGTAATTAAAAAAAAGTGAAGGGAAAAAGGAATACGGGCAGAAGATTTAGGGTCAAATCCGCATTCAAAGGGGGAATTTTTTTCACGGTCCATAAAAGATTTTTTAGATAAAATTAATGAAAGAAATATTATAATATTAGAAANAATAAAAATAATAATTAAAGATATAAAAAGTAAAAGAATAATTATTTATATTAAGATTTTTAAACTTTTTGATTGGAAGTCAAATATACTAAATATATTATATAAATAAGTTAATTTCCTCATCAATAAATAGAGATATAAAGGAATAGTCATACTACATCAACAAAATGTCAATATCATGCTGCTGCTTCAAATCCAAAATGATGATTTGAAGAAAAGTGAAAATTTAAATGACGTAAAAAGCAAATAGATAAGAAAATAGTTCCAATAATTACATGAAGGCCATGGAATCCTGTGGCCATAAAAAAAATTGATCCATAAATTCTATCGGCGATAGAGAAAGGGGCTTCATAATATTCATAGGCTTGAAGGATAGAAAAATAAATACCTAAAATGATAGTTAAAAATAAACTTTGAGATATTTGAGAAAAATTATTTTCTATAATGGCATGATGAGCTCAAGTAACTGTAATACCAGAAGAAATTAAAATAATAGTATTTAATAGGGGGATTTGGAAAGGATTAAAAGGTGAGATTCTTAATGGAGGTCATAGAGCTCCAATTTCAATATTAGGAGAAAGTCTTCTATGAAAAAAAGCTCAAAAAAATGAGATAAAAAAAAATACTTCGGAGATAATAAAAAGAATTATACCTCATCGTAAGCCTTTTGAAACTATTATAGTATGTTTACCTTGGAAAGTTCCTTCTCGACAAATATCTCGTCATCATTGATATATAGTTAACAAGATAATAATATAGCCTAAAATTATTAAATTTATATTGTAGTTATGAAATCATTTAATTATACCAGTTATTAAAGTTATAACTCCAATAGAACCTGTAAGAGGTCAAGGTCTATAATCTACTAAATGGAAAGGATGATTGTTGTTTATAGTCATTAGTTTACTTCTCTAGAATATAAAGTTCTTAATACAGAGATTACATAAGATTGAATAATTGCAACTGCTGATTCTAAAATTAAAAGTAAAATTTGAATAATAATTAAAAAAAATAGAAGATAGGTAGGTATATTAATACCATTATTTCTTAATAAAGTTAAAAGAAGATGACCTGCGATTATATTAGCTGTTAAACGAACTGCTAAAGTTCTAGGACGAATAATGTTTCTAATAGTTTCAATTAAAACTATAAAAGGTATCAAAATTCTAGGAGTTCCTTGGGGGATTAAATGGATAAATATATGTTGGGAATTATTAATTCATCCATAAATTATAAAACTTAATCATAAAGTGAGAGAAATAGATAAAGAAATTGTTAAATGACTAGTTCTAGTAAAAATATAGGGGAAAAGACCTAAAAAATTATTAAAAAGAATAAATGAAAATAAAGAAATAAAAATTAAGGTAGAACCATTAAAACTATTATTTCCTAAGAGAATTTTAAATTCATTATGAAGTTTATTTAAGATAAAATTTCATAAAATAGATTGACGATTAGGAATAATTCAAAAAGAAAAAGGAATAAATATAAATCCAATAAAAGTTCTAATTCAGTTTAATTGAAGAGAAAAAATATTAGTAGAGGGGTCAAAGATTGAAAATAAGTTAGTTATCATTTTCAATAATTTTTTTTTTTAGGATTTTTTGAATTATTTATTGATAAAATATTTTTATTATTTAAATTAAAAATATAATAATTTAATACATTGAATAAAATAAAAATAAAAATAAAAAAAAAAAAGGAAAAAATTCAATTAATAGGTATTATTTGAGGTATAAAAGAATATTACTTATAGGTAATAATATAAATTTGACATATTTATGTTATGATTTAACTAATTCTTTCATTAGAAGTAAGTGCTACTTTACTATAAGATGGTTTAAGAGACCAATACTTGCTTTCAGACATCTAATGAAGAATAATTATTAATTCAATTAATAAAATTTTTTATACTAATTCTTTCGATTATAATAGGTATAAAACTATGATTAGCTCCACAAATTTCTGAACATTGTCCGAAAAAAATTCCTGGACGATTAATAAATAAGCTTCCTTGATTTAAACGTCCAGGATTAGCATCAATTTTAATTCCTAAAGAAGGAATAGTTCATGAGTGAATTACATCAGAAGCTGTAATTAAAATTCGAATTTGATTATTTATAGGTAAAACAATACGATTATCTACGTCAAGAAGACGAAAATTACTTAAATTTCTTTTTTCGTAGTTAATTATATAAGAATCAAATTCTACATTATTAAAATCAGAATATTCATAACTTCAATATCATTGATGGCCAATAGATTTTAATGTAATAATAGGGTTATTAATTTCATCTAAAAGGTAGAGAAGTCGAAGAGAAGGAAGAGCAATAAAAATTAAAGTAATAGCAGGAATAATAGTTCAAATTAATTCGATTATTTGACCTTCTAATAAGAATCGATTAATATATTTATTAAAGAATAAATTGGTTATAAGATAACCTACTAAAATAGTAATTATTAATAAAATTATTAAAGTATGGTCATGAAAAAAAATAATTTGTTCTATTAAAGGAGAAGCTCTATTTTGTAAGTTAAAATTAGATCAAGTTGCCATTTCTAAAAAAAGGAAAAATCCTTTATAAATGGGGTTTAAATCCATTACATATAGTCTGTCATATTAGAAGTTTCTTAAAATAGGAAGTTCATTATAAGAATGTTCTGATGGAGGTAAATTTTGAAGTCATTCAATAGAGGAAGGTATATTAAGAGAAAATAAAATAATACGTTGATTAATAAAAGATTCTCAAATAATTATTATTATTATTATTATAGAGAATAATGAAATATAAGAACCAAAAGAAGAAATAATATTTCAAGAAATAAAATTATCTGGATAATCAGAGTATCGACGAGGTATTCCAGCTAATCCTAAGAAATGTTGGGGGAAAAAGGTTATATTAACTCCAATAAATATAGTAATAAATTGAATTTTTAAGAGAAAGGGATTTAAAGATAAACCTGAAAATAAAGGGTATCAATGAATAAAACCTCCTATAATTGCGAATACTGCACCTATGGATAAAACATAATGAAAATGAGCAACAACATAGTAAGTATCATGAAGAGTAATATCGATAGAGGAATTAGCTAAAATAACTCCTGTTAGTCCTCCTACAGTAAAAAGAAAAACAAATCCTAAACTTCATAAGGTTGAAGGATTATAATTAATTTGAGTACCATGAAGAGTAGCTAATCAACTAAAAATTTTAATACCTGTAGGAACTGCAATAATTATTGTGGCTGAAGTAAAGTAAGCTCGGGTATCAATATCTATACCGACAGTAAATATATGATGAGCTCATACGATAAAACCTAATAAACCAATGGCTATTATAGCATAAATTATTCCTAAACAACCAAAAGTTTCTTTTTTTCCTCTTTCTTGAGAAATAATATGAGAAATTATACCAAATCCTGGTAAAATTAAAATATAAACTTCAGGATGACCAAAAAATCAAAATAAATGTTGGTATAAAATTGGGTCTCCTCCTCCTGCAGNGTCAAAAAATGATGTATTAATATTACGATCAGTAAGAAGTATAGTAATAGCACCTGCTAAAACAGGTAAAGAAAGTAAAAGAAGAAGAGCTGTAATTCCTACAGCTCACACAAATAGGGGTATTTGATCAAATGATATATTGCTAACACGTATATTAATAATTGTAGTAATAAAATTAATGGCTCCTAAAATAGAGGAAATTCCTGCTAAATGAAGGGAAAAAATAGCTAAATCTACTGAGCTACCTCTATGGGCAATATTAGAAGATAGTGGGGGGTACACTGTTCATCCTGTTCCTGCTCCATTTTCAACAATTCTTCTTGAAATTAAAAGGGTTAAAGAAGGGGGTAAAAGTCAAAAACTTATATTATTTATTCGAGGGAAAGCTATATCAGGGGCTCCTAATATTAAAGGGACAAGTCAATTACCAAATCCTCCAATTATAATAGGTATAACTATAAAAAAAATTATAATGAAAGCATGAGCTGTAACAATAGTATTATAAATTTGATCATCTCCAATTAAAGAACCTGGGTTTCCTAATTCAGTTCGAATTAGAAGTCTTAAAGAAGTTCCTACCATTCCTGCTCAAATTCCAAAAATAAAATATAATGTTCCAATATCCTTATGATTAGTAGAATAAAGTCATTTTCGCTAATAAAATGGCTGAAGATAGGCGATAAATTGTAAATTTATTTATGAGAAAAATCTCTTTTATTAGTCTTATATTCAATAATGATTTAAAATTGCAAATTTTAAGGAGTAAATTAATTACTAAGGCTTAAAGAAATGACTTTTTTTATAATTTTGAAGATTATTAGTTTATATAACTTAAAACCTTAAAAAAAAAAAAAAGTATTAAAAATTATTCTTATAATAGAAATTATATTAATAATATTAATTATAAATAATTGTTTATTTTTAAAAAAAAATTTAAATCATTTTATTTTAAGATAATTATATATAATTGAAGAATAAATAATTCGAATATAAATAAATATTATAATTAATCTTATTAAAATAAAAATAAAACAAATTAGGAAAAAATTATTGTTAATAAGAAAATTAATAATAATTCATTTAGGAAAAAATCCTAAAAATGGAGGTAAACCTCTTAAAGAAAAAAAGTTTAAAAATAATGAAAATTTGATAGAATAATTTATATTAATAATAAATAATTGATTAATAAAGGAAATATTAAATATATTAAATGTTAAACATACAATTCTAATGAAAAAAGAATATAGTAAAAAATAAAAAAATCATAAAATATTACTAATTATTAAAGATATTAGTATTCATCCTAAATTATTAATAGAAGAGAAAGCTATAATTTTTCGTAAAGAAGTTTGATTTAAACCTCCTAAAGTTCCAATAATAGTATTAATTATAGCAATTAATATAATAAAATTATTATTAATATAATAAGATAATAGAATTATAGGAGAAATTTTTTGTCAAGATATTAAAATAAAACAATTAAATCAAGATAGTCCTTCAATAATATTGGGAAATCAGAAATGAAATGGGGCAGATCCTATTTTTATTATTATTGAGGAATTGATTATAATAGAAAAAATTGAATTTATTTCAAAATTTTTCAATAAAATTATTTTTATAATAATAGAAAATAAAAAATTAATTGATGCGATAGACTGAACAAGAAAATATTTTAAACTTGCTTCTGAATTTATTAGATTTTTAGGATTAGAAATTAATGGGATAAAACTCAATAAATTAATTTCTAATCCAATTCAACATCCTAATCAAGAATTAGAAGAAATTGAAATTAAAGTTCTAAAAAAAAGAATAAAATAAAAGAATATTTTATTAGAATTTATATAAAAAAAAATATAAAATATAGATAAGATAATGAATTTTAAATTCAATAAATGAATAATATAAATATATTTTAGTGTAAGAAGCACATTAATTTTTGATATTACTAGATATAGTTTAATTCTATAAAATATAATAAAGGTAGAAATTCTACTTAATTTACTCTATCAGAATAATCCTTTAATCAGGCACTTTATTTTAAAAAAAAGAATTATCTTTATATTTGGGGTATGAACCCAAAAGCTTAATTTAGCTTATTTTTAA